CAAGGGGTGGAATACCGCAAAGAGAAAGTGTACCCACCAAAAAAGCGGTTTTTGTAATTGGCACATGCTTTTTTAAACCACCCATAAGAACCATATTTTGACTTTTATCTGGAGAATATCCAACAACAGCTTCCATTGAATGAATAATGGACCCGGATCCTAAAAACAACAATGCTTTTGAATAAGCATGAGTAATTAAATGAAATAAAGCAGCTCGATAAGAGCCCATACCTAAAGCTAACATCATATAGCCCAATTGAGACATTGTAGAATAGGCTAAACCTCTCTTAATATCCTTTTGAGCAAGAGCTAAACTAGCCCCTAATACTACTGTTATTATACCTATCAAAGCTATTCCATTCATTATGTAAGGTATAACTATGAAAAGAGGAAGAAGCCGGGCTACAAGAAAAATTCCCGCTGCTACCATAGTAGCAGCATGTATAAGAGCTGAAATAGGAGTAGGTCCTTCCATAGCATCTGGTAACCATATATGAAGGGGAAATTGGGCAGATTTAGCAACTGAACCGGCAAATAACAGGAAGGAACACAAAATAGCAAATAGAAGATTAACTTCATTATTAGAAATCAAGTTATTGAATATTTCAAACAAATCCCGAAATTCTAAACTACCCGTTATCCGATAAAGACCTAAAATTCCTAATAAAAAACCAAAATCCCCTATACGATTAGTTACAAAGGCTTTTTGACAAGCATTTGCTGCAATAGGGCGTGTGAACCAAAAACCTATTAATAGATAAGAACACATTCCAACCAATTCCCAAAAAATATAAATTTGTATCAAATTAGAACTAGTAACCAATCCCAACATTGAAGTATTAAAAAAACTCATAGAAGCAAAAAATCTCAAATATCCTTGATCGTGAGACATATAACTGTCACTATAAATAAGAACCAGAATTCCAACCGTAGTAATTAATATTGACATAATAGAGGTAAGTGAATCGATCAAGTGGCCAAACTCTAAAGAAAGATCATTATTGATAGTCCAAGACCCTACATATTGATAGATAGAACTGTTATTTATTTGATGAATAGACACATCGATTGAAAAAATCAAAACTATACTTAACAACAAAACACTAGGAAAAGCCCAAATACGGCGAAGATTTTTTGTTGCCGTCGGAAAAAGTAGAAGTCCTACTCCTATTAAAATAGGAGCTGGAAGTGGAATCAAAGGTATGATCCATGAATATTGATATGTAAATTCCATACAAAATAAAAATAAAAAAGATCTTTCTTTTTTTTTCTTAATTTAATAAATTTTGTTTCTTATTTGCAGATTTTATCTCTTTTGAAAGGCTTCAGTTAATAAAAATTAAGATATGCAAAACAAACTTAAATAGAATTATCTATTGTTAATTAGTTTTAATCTTTGCTTTGTCCAATACTTCAAATATTGCAAAGCACGAAGTGAAAATGAGTAAAAAAAAATGACTAGTGAAAAAGTTTCTTTTTTTTTATTAACCAAGATAAATAAGGGTTGGGTTCTTAAACTTTTTCGATGTATTTTAGTAGAATTTAGTATAATATAAAAGCAGTACGACGAAAATAGACAGTTTTTTTTATTTGTAAAAATTACATACATAAAAGATTACTAGAGCCAAAAAAGAAAAAAGATTATCTGATTTTTCCATATCTACATTTTTTATTTTTATGAAAGAATATAATCTAGAAAAAAAAAGATAATAACTAAATATATGGCTAATGAAATAAAAAAAAAATTGTTTTGAACAATAGATGTCTTTGACATACAACCATAGCAATTAATAAACTAATATAATTTTTAAATGGCAGTTCCAAAAAAACGCACTTCTATATCAAAAAAACGGATTCGGAAAAATATTTGGAAAAAGAAGGGATATTGGGCAGCATTGAAAGCTTTTTCGTTAGCGAAATCTCTTTATACGGGGAAGTCCAAAAGTTTTTTTGTGCAAAAAAACAACAATAAATAGAACACGGTTTTCATCTTTTTAGTATGTTTTTTTCTCTTTTTTTCTTTCGAGATGGGGATTTTTATTTTCCCCATCGACCCAATAATCAATAAAAAAAAAATTTTCTTTTTTTTTATTAAAATTTTTTAATTTAATAATTGAAAATAGACTGTTTACTAAACAAATGTTGTATTTGAATTAAGTCTTTCAAGCTCGACGATTGACTAAAAATCGGCTATTATGATTTCGAGCAAGCCGCTATGGTGAAATCGGTAGACACGCTGCTCTTAGGAAGCAGTGCTAGAGCATCTCGGTTCGAGTCCGAGTAGCGGCATGGCATCTTCGAAAAGAAAAGAGTAAGTCCTTATAATTAATTCAATTCCCGGTTTCCACTCCTATAATCCTAATTTATAATTAGGAACTCCCCTTTTTAGTTTATTAATTTCTTAATATATGATATTTTCAACTTTAGAGCATCTATTAACTCACATATCGTTTTCGGTCGGATCAATTCTAATTGCAATTCATTTTATAACCTTATTAGTCAATGAAATCGTAAGACTATATGATTCGTCTGAAAAAGGAATGATAGTAACTTTTTTCTGTATAACAGGATTATTAGTTACTCGTTGGATTTTTTCGGGACATTTACCATTAAGTGATTTATATGAATCACTAATCTTTCTTTCATGGGGCTTTTCCATTTTTCATATGATTCCTCGTTTTAAAAAACAGAAAAACCATTTAAGGAAAATAATCGCACCAAGTGTTATTTTTACTCAAGGCTTTGCTACTTCGGGTCTTTTAACAAAAATGCATCAATCCGCAATATTAGTACCTGCTCTCCAATCCTATTGGTTAATGATGCACGTAAGTATGATGGTATTGGGCTATGCAGCTCTTTTATGTGGATCATTATTATCAGTAGCTCTTTTAGTCATTACATTTCGAAAAGTCATAAGGATTATTGGTAAGAGCAATAATTTTGATTTTTTAAATGAGTCATTTTATTTTGTTGAGATCTTGAACAAAAGAAAGAATGTTTTACGAAAGATTTCCTTTCTTTCTTCTAGAAATTATTACAGGTTTCAATTTATTCAACAATTGGATCGTTGGAGTTATCGTATTATTAGTCTAGGATTTATCTTTTTAACCATCGGCATTCTTTCGGGAGCAGTATGGGCTAATGAGGCATGGGGATCATATTGGAATTGGGATCCAAAGGAAACTTGGGCGTTTATTACTTGGATGATATTTGCGATTTATTTACATACTAGAAAACAAAAAAAATTGGAAGGTGTAAATTCTTCAATAGTGGCTTCTATGGGATTTCTTATAATTTGGATATGTTATTTTGGTATCAATCTATTAGGAATAGGACTACATAGTTATGGGTCATTTACTTCTAATTGAAGTCAGTAAGGGACTTGAGAAATACAAATAGAAATCTAGTAAGCATATATATATAATATAAGAAAACTTCGCAAAAATTGTTGAGAACCCTTTAAATCCAGGAATGTAGTAGTTCAAGGGGTTCTCGCAAACACCAACCATATTCGCTTACAATTCATTTTTTTTATTTAAGTTAAGATAAGAAAAAATGTTTCTTTTTTGGACATTATTAAAAAAGAAAAATAGGATTTCTTATTTCTTTTTTTTATACTGTTTTTTTTATTTCTGAAAATTATCTATAATTAGATAGAATAGATTCGACCTTGTCAACTGATAATGAGAAAATAAAATCTGGATAAATACCAATACCTATTACAGGTATAAGAATAGAAATCGAAATAAATAACTCTCGCGCCCCAGAATCAAAAAAAGAAAAGTTTGGTGTATTAAAAAGCTTGTATCCATAGAACATCTGACGTAACATAGATAATGAATAAATAGGAGTTAATATCATTCCAATTGCCGTTACAAAAGTAATTAATATTTTTGTCATTAAAAAAGATTTTGGACTGGAAATTATTCCAAAAAAGACTATCAATTCTGCAACAAAACCGCTCATGCCCGGCAATGCAAGAGAAGCCATCGATAAGATACTGAACATCGTGAATATTTTTGGCATTTGGATAGCCATTCCGCCCATTTCGTCGAGATAAAGAAGACGGATTCTATCATAACTCGCCCCTGCCAAGAAAAAAAGCGCCGCGCCAATAAATCCATGAGAGATTATTTGTAAAATAGCTCCATTAAGTCCCGTATCGTTTATAGAACCTATTCCTATCATTATGAAACCCATATGAGATACGGAGGAATAAGCTATTCTTTTTTTTAAATTACGTTGACCAAGAGATGTTGAAGCTGCATATATTATTTGAATTGCGCCTAATATCATTAACCAGGGAGAAAATATAGAATGAGCGTGGGGTAATAATTCCATATTAATTCGAACCAATCCATATGCTCCCATTTTTAATAATATTCCGGCTAAAAGCATACAAGTACTATAATGTGCTTCTCCGTGGGTGTCTGGTAACCATGTATGTAAGGGTATAATCGGCGATTTGACAGCAAAAGCAATAAGAAATCCAATATAAAAGAGTATTTCGAGTACTGCAGGATACGATTGATTCGCCGATGTTTCAAAATTGAATATTGGTTCATTGGAACCATATAAACCAATACCTAAAACTCCCATTAATAAAAAAATGGAACTTCCCGCAGTGTACAAAATAAACTTTGTCGCTGAATACAAACGTTTCTTTCCGCCCCACATCGATAAAAGTAAGTAAACGGGAATTAATTCTAATTCCCACATAATGAAAAAAAGTAAAATGTCTTGAGAAGAAAATGATCCTATTTGACCGCTATACATTGCTAACATCAGGAAATGGAATAATCTGGATTCTCTAGTAACCGGCTGGGCCGCTAAAGTAGCTAAAGTGGTGATAAATCCCGTCAGTAAAATGGGTCCTATAGATAGTCCATCTATTCCAAATCTCCAGTAAAAATTAAAAAAATTGATCCATTTATAATTCTCTGTCAGTTGGATTAATGGATCGTCCAATTGGAAATGATAACAGAATGCATAGGTTGTTAGAAGGAGATCTATTAAACATATACCAATAGTATACCACCTAATGACTTTATTTCCTCTATGAGGAAATAAGAAGATTAAGGAACCCGCGAATATTGGCAAAACTACAATTATTGTTAACCAAGGAAAAAAATTCGTGGTAAAAATAAGATACACTTGGGCCAGAAAAACGCGTGCTCAAAATCAAAAAAAATCTTTTGGTATTTTGAGCACGCGTTTTTATCAGTAAAAAAAATGTATTCTTGGGGGTTGAAACGTATCAATAAGCTAGACCCATGCTTCGGGTTGTTTCATGCCATAAATAAACTCGAACACTCAAAAAATCTGTCGGACAGGCGGATTCACATCTCTTACAACCGACACAGTCCTCTGTTCTTGGAGCAGAAGCAATTTGTTTAGCTTTACATCCGTCCCAAGGTATCATTTCTAACACATCTGTAGGGCAAGCTCGGACACATTGAGTACATCCTATACACGTATCATAAATCTTTACTGAATGTGACATTGGATCTATTCATTTTTGAACATCCGAAATTTTCGATCTAGTATAAAATTGATAAATGAATCATATATTTCTACACCAGATGAATCAATGATTTACTAGAATTTTTCGAATCAATCTATTTCTAGATCAATTCATAAGAAGACAGGGGCCAAGATGCTTTGATTTCTTACGTTTTCACAAACATGATCATACATGCTAATTTGAATTGAAATTGATGAATATTATAATTTCAATATTCGAAATTCTAAATTTTATGATTAATATTATTTATTCAACAAATTCGATTGATTGATACGAGTGGATTTTCTGTTACGATAAACTGACGAAACAATAGCCGGTCCAATAGCTGCTTCAGCGGCTGCAATAGCTATACAAAAAATTGAAAAAATATTTCCTTTTAATTGGCGACTATCAAAAAAATCAGAAAATGTTACAAAATTGATATTAACCGCATTCAGTATAAGTTCAAGACACATGAGAGCTCTAACCATATTTCGGCTCGTGATCAATCCATAGATACCGATAGAAAATAAATAGGCACTCAAAACAAGTACATGTTCGAGCATCATTGATCAACTCCTTATCAATTTCGATTCATTTCAATATGAACAACAATTCAAGGGATTTGATTGACTAGAGAATATAACAAATACGGACCAAAAGAATTCTTAATAAATCGAAAAAAGTCTTTTCGACATACACAATGTTTCACATTTACATTTACATAGAATTGAAGGGAAATGGATCTTATAAGAGAGAATCTAATTCAATCCATTTGGATTACCATTGCTAGTTCTAAAGATTTCTTTTCTTACTGGCGAGCCACGACAATTGCGCCTATCAAAGCAGCTAAAAGAATTATGGAAATCAGTTCAAATGGAAGAAAAAAGTCTGTTGATAAATGAATTCCAATTTGTTGACTATTACTTATCAAATCTTGCTCTAGAATCTGATTTGATTTTGTAGTCCAAATAATCCCGTACCATGATGTATCTAGAATAGTAGTCATTAGTGAAACAAAAATACTTGTACAAACCATCAAAGTAACTCCATCCCCAACGGTCCAAAGATGGAAATCTTGATAATATTCTGAACCATTCATGAACATCACAGCAAATATGATTAAAACGTTTATAGCTCCCACATAAATAAGTAACTGTGCTGCAGCTACAAAATGGGAATTTGATAAAATATAGAATAAAGATATACAAACAAGAACTAGTCCCAACGAAAAGGCAGAAAAAATTGGGTTGGTAAGGAATACTACTCCTATACTTCCTAATATAAGACCCGATCCCAGAAAGACTAAAAAAAAATCATGTATTGGTTCAGGCAAATCCATTGTAGATAAAATAAGAGATAAAAAAATCGACATTTCATGACCTTATTGATAGGACCAGGAACCAATTTTATATAAATATAAAAAATTCCTAATTGAATGAAATCTAAGGAGTATGAATTGATATAATATAGATACAATTAGAGGACTAATCCCATTCTTTATACGAAACAGTAGTCCGAAACTATACTATGTATATATATTTTTTTTGAAATAATTACAATATTCTATATATTAATATATTAATAGTTTATTTATATATAATAATTATATAAAAATAATAATTATATATAATTCTTTTTTATTATTTCTAGAATATAATGTTTATATATGATTTTATATATGATAATATCAATATTACTCAAAAATTTTTCTTTTAGTTGAGTTGAGGTGAATTGAAAATTGTTCGGATTGTATAATCATCAATTACTGACATTGGTAAACGGCCCAAAGCAATTTGATTATAATTCAATTCGTGACGATCATAAGTTGAAAGTTCATATTCCTCAGTCATTGATAAACAATTTGTTGGACAATACTCAACGCAATTACCACAAAATATACAGATCCCGAAATCAATACTGTAATTAAGCAATCGTTTCTTTCGAATATCAGTTTCCAGTTTCCAATCAACAACGGGTAGATCTATAGGACATACACGAACACATACTTCACAAGCAATGCATTTATCAAATTCAAAATGGATTCGACCTCGGAAACGTTCCGATGTGATTAATTTTTCATAAGGATATTGAATAGTTACAGGCAAACGATTTGCGTGGGATAAGGTAATCATGAAACTTTGACCAATGTACCTTGCGGATCGTACTGTTTGTTGGCCATAATTCATAAACCCATTTATCATAAGAAACATATCGTGAATATCTATAAAGAATTTGATTTTGTTTCTTTATCTTGTTTGAAACAAGTTATGAATATCGAATACCAACCCTTTTTTTTTTTACAGTGAAAACAGTTGAAACGAAGTTGTTAACAATAGATTACCGAGAGAAATAGGTAAAAGAAATTTCCATCCAAAATTTAATAATTGGTCTATCCTTAGCCTAGGTAAAGTCCATCTTGTTGTGATAGAAATGAACAAGAACAAATAAGTTTTAGCTAATGTAATAAAGATACCAATTATAGTTCCAAAAATTTCACATGCTTTATTTATTTCAAAAAGCTCAGAAACGAATATGTACGGAAGAGAGATATTCCAACCTCCCAAGTAAAGAACTGTTACAAATAATGAAGAAATTAATAGGTTTAAATAGGAAGCAACGTAAAATAAACCAAATTTGATACCCGAATATTCGGTTTGATAACCGGCTATTAATTCTTCTTCTGCTTCTGGTAAATCAAAAGGTAATCTTTCACATTCCGCTAGGGAAGAAATTAGAAAAACGATAAAACCTATAGGTTGACGCCACAAATTCCATCCCCAAAAACCATATTTTGATTGCGCATCCACTATATCAACTGTACTTGAACTGTTAGATAATCATAGTCGGTAATAACATTACTGTTTTCATCGCTATTACAGAACTGTACATGAGATTTTCATCTCATACAGCTCCTCGAGGCCATAAAAAAATCTAAGGACCGAGTCGGTTATTTTTTGTTCTATTTCTTTTTGATATATCCCCCCACCCAGTATAGATAGGATTCAAATCTATTGGACGGCCCTGAATTAGACCAATTGAATTCTGTCTGTTAGAATTAAAAAAAAATCTGTTTTAATAATAAATAAAAAAAGGTACTTCTGAATTGCTCTCATCCCTTAATAATTTGAATTTGTCGAGTAATAACTTAATTCTTCAATAAAATACTCCTTTAGAATTATCAATAACCCATCGTTTTCGATTACGAACAAGAATTAGACATTCGTTTATGAATTATGACATGAATTCTATCTCCATAACTATGGATATAAGAAAGAGGGATCTCTCTTTCTTTGTTTATTGTAATTGTATTATATTATTATTCTTTCTACTTTTTTGTCGTTCCCGTTCCTATTCTTCTTTTTTATGTGCATAAAGTAAAGGGCATTTTTTTTAATGAAAGGATTATTTCGTTCCCGATAGTCATTTATTTAACTGGTGGATAGGAGTATACTCTGGATCGGAATTGTGGGGAGTACTGCTTGATTATTTCTACCAACTTAAAGCCCCAATTAGTATTCTTTTTTTTTATTTATGCAGAAATGCTCTTTTGGAAAATTTACAAAATCTCCATTACTAATCCTTTGTGTATCTTGGTGTTTCTAACCATCCACTCATTTTTTTTGATTTCAAAATCCCACCCCTTCTTTATTTCATTTCTATTTATTTTATGGTAATACATGTATAGGAATTCATACAAACATTAGTGAAAACTCAATAAGGTTGGTCTTTTGAACCCGCTTCAAGACAGGATGACTAATCAACCAATCTTGGGGTAAATGGTCTCTTCCGCTTATAATTCTTTTTTAATTCTTATACATAGAAAATGAGACTCAATATTTTTACTGCAAATAAATTCAAATTAAAAAATCATAGTATATTCTAATTATATAATTATATATATTCTAGTATATAGCCTAGTTTATATATAAATTTAAATGAATTCGAAGCTGTTTTATTTCACTCATACAACTATCTGATTTAGTTCATCAATCCGAATTTTGAATAATAATGAAGGAATATCTATTGAATTTATTCTACCCCTCTTTCTTGCTTGTAATTTCTTATAATATAAAATAAAGAGTATGAAAAAGTTTCTGTCTCAACGAATCGCACGTAGAGATATTGATAACACACATAGAGTTAATGGTATTTCATAACTAATTGATTGAGCAGCAGCTCGTAGACCACCCAAAAAGGAATATTTATTATTTGACCCATATCCTGACATAAGAAGTCCAATGGGAGCAATACTCGAAATAGCAATCCATAAAAAAACACCGATATTGAGATCAGCTAAAACAAAGTTATAGGAAAAAGGAATTACTGAATAGCTTACTAGAATTGATATAACTGATATGGAGGGTCCGATAGTGAATAAACGAGTATCTCCTCGAGAGGGAAGAAGATTCTCTTTGAAAAGTAGTTTTGTTCCATCCGCTAGAGCTTGAAGAACTCCCAAAGGACCGGCATATTCAGGTCCAATACGCTGTTGTATCCCTGCGGATATTTCTCTTTCTAACCATACAATCACTAGTACACCTATTGTGATTCCCAATACGAGAATCAAAATAGGGCCAAGTATCCATAGAATTCCATAGATCTCTTTTAAAGATTCCAATCTGGAAAAGGAATCGATATCTTGTACTTCTGTTGTATCCATTATCATTTCAACGATCAACTTCTCCCATAATGATATCTATGCTACCTAGTATCGTCATAATATCAGCCAATTTCATTCTTTTAACTAACTGAGGAAGAATTTGCAAATTGATAAAACCGGGTGGACGAATTTTCCATCTCCAAGGAAAACCATTCCGATCTCCTATTAGAAAAATTCCTAATTCTCCCTTTGGGGCTTCAACTCTTACATAAAGTTCTTGTTTCGGCAATTCAAAAGTCGGAGACGGTTTTTTACTAATGAATCGATAGTCAAAATCATTCCATTCCGGATCCTTTTCTCTATCAAAGCAGCGGATTTCTAGATTTTCATAGGGGCCCCCCGGAATTCCTTCCAGAACCTGTTGAATAATTTTGATAGATTCCGTCATTTCACCAATTCGGACTAAATAACGAGCTAATGAATCTCCTTCTTTTTGCCATTGAACTTCCCAATCAAATTCCTCGTAACACTCATAATGATCAACTTTACGAAGATCCCAACGTATTCCGGAAGCCCGTAGCATTGGTCCCGATAAACCCCAATTTATTACTTCCTTTTCGCTAATAGTGCCGACTCCTTCAACCCGTTCTAAAAAAATAGGATTTCGCGTAATAAGTTTTTGATATTCAACAACCCCTGTTAAAAAAGAATCGCAAAAATCCAAACATTTATCTATCCAGCCATAAGGTAGATCAGTCGCTACTCCTCCGATACGAAAATAATTATGCATCATTCTCATACCAGTGGCAGCTTCGAATAGATCATATATTAATTCTCTTTCTCTAAAAATATAGAAGAAAGGAGTTTGTGCACCAATATCTGCCATAAAGGGTCCAAGCCATAGCAGGTGAGAAGCTATACGACTCAACTCCAACATAATTACTCGAATATAGCTGGCTCTCTTAGGGACTTGAATATTTCCTAATTGTTCTGGCCCATTTACTGTTATTGCTTCTGTAAACATAGTAGCTAAATAATCCCAACGTGTTACATAAGGCAGATATTGTATAATTGTTCGGTTTTCCGCAATTTTTTCCATCCCTCTGTGTAAATAACCCAATATTGGTTCACAATCAATAACATCTTCACCATCTAGAGTAACAATGAGTCGAAGAACACCGTGCATTGATGGGTGGTGAGGACCCATATTGACTATCATGAGGTCTTTTCTTGTAGCTGGGGCATTCATAGGGTTTTCCTAGATTCATTCTTCCATGAATTGCTTAAAACAAAAAAGAAGTTCATCAAAGTTCAATTAAGATATAATAAATCGAATAATTTAAAACCACTCTTCCAATTAACTTAACGAGTTTGTGATCTCCGACGAATACCCAACTGATTAATTAATTTTTTATAACGTATTCCGTTTTTCTTTGACAAATAAGACAGTAGTCGTTGGCGTTTTCCCAGAATTTTCTGTAAACCTCGTTGAGATAAATAGTCTTTTTTGTGCAATTCCAAATGTGAAGTAAGTCGTCGTATCTTAGTGGTGAAATTGAATACTTGAAATTCAACCGATCCCGGGTTTTCTTCTTTTTTTTCTTGTGAAATAACAGGTATAAATGGATTTTTTACCATAAAATGAAAACTACCTCCCCCCTTTCCTCTTTTTTATAGTTATAGATATTTTTTTTGATCAGTAAGAATAATGATACTCATTCATTTTTTATTTGGTATATATAAAATCTGAATTTCTTTAAAAATTCCTGATTTTTTTTCAAATCAAATTCATTATTAATTAATCCAAATAGGTATACAAAAAAAAACACTATATTTATCTATTCAGACAAAAAAAACTAGAAATGAATCAAAAAAAAAATCCTTTTTTGATTCATTTCTAGATCTAATGGATACATCTTTGAATTAGTAGCATGCCTCAGAATCGAAAGTAAGAGAATGCGGGTGCATCTATTTGTCTTCGCATATCAGATAGATTACGGGAAATAGAAGAAATCAAAATAAAATTTAGATTAACGAATTTTCAATCGCGGATACATACGTATCCTTAACATACTGAAACGACTGCCATTATTGGTATCAAACCAATAGCGATTCATACAAGCTAAATCTTCTAATCGATAATTTGGCCAAAGAAATGATTTTAAATAAATTTGTTTTTTTTTATCTCCATCTTCGTTAGTTTTACCCAAAACTTGACAGCAATTATTTACTTTATCCTCATTGTAAAATTCTGTATTTCTCTTCCTATAAGTTAAACACATTAGAATTCTCAATTCTCTACGACGTCTAGAGGATAAAATATTTTCAGGAACAAGCAAATCATAATGCTTTTGTTCTTTATTTTCAGTCATCTTGTGATGTCTTATAATGGCTTCATCAAAATTGTTAATATGGCTATAAAAGCTATAGCTTTTTTCGCGTTCTATTTTATTTTGATGAAATTGGTGTTTACTCTTATGAATCAATGAAGGGCCTATGGTTTGATACATAATAAATTTTCCATCGTTTTTTCTAAACAGCCGAATCGGTTCGATAACAAGTAGTCCATTTTCCACTACTGACTGATTTTGCTGATTCATCACAGTCCCCACACTATCTAGATTTAGGTCTCTTCTTTGAAGATAGCCTAGAACAATCTGTTTTAGATTTCTCTCCGTTCTAAGCAGAAGACCTGATAGTTTGATATTACTCATTACTTGTTCATCTAAGCCTTCATTCCAATCCAATTGAAAACCCCAATATCTTTTTATGAAGAAATCTAATTCCTCTTCCATCTTGGATTTCTTTTTCCTTCTATCCTCCTTTTTCATGTTCCATTCTACATCTTTTTCAAAATCCATTTCTTGGGTTGAAAAAGATGATTCAAGATCCACTTGACCTGCGTATTCTGTTTCTCTTTGATTTCGAGTTTCCAACTCTAATTTTTTCTTTTTAGTGATGCTTTTATTTTCACTAATTTTTGGATTTATATTTCCTTTAAAATTGAAAAAAAGTAATTGGATTGGTATTACCCACGGGTTACTTCTATATTCATTGTAAAATATCAAAAATTTTGAGAAGAACCAACGTTTCAGAACCGATATGGATATGGAATGATTTATTATTTCTACATTCATTCCCATCCAATCAAAAAAGATTTTTTTTTCATTGGATGGGTTGATTTCTTTTTCTTCATGAGACGTAAGATAATAATCGTTATCGATCCAGACCTCCATATCCATTTTGTTTCTAGGACAGAAGTCCATAATTCTCCAATCAAAATACTTTCTATCCATCTTTTTCATTTTTTCCATATAGATAATATCGCCTAGATAATTCTGGATAGGAATATCACCCGTATTTTGCGTGTTTTCTATATAGATAAAATCTTCTATAAAATTCCGGAAAGCGATATTATCAAATAGTTTTTGTTTAGACATGCCGTAAAAGTAGTGGTTATCCATTGCGTTTACTAGCAATGTATAGTAAGGATATAATAATGAGTCTTTCTTATCTGCATAATTAATAGATTTATGTGCTAAAAAATCATATGCATATTGTTTTTTGAATTTCTTTTTTGTTTTTGTTAATAAGGATTCTTGTTCTTGTTTTTTATAAAATCGGTTTTTTTCATAGGAATCCCATTTTATTAAATCTTTATTTTGAGCCATACCACGTTCATTGATTCTATTTCGCCATTTTTTTGGTACTAACCTAGACCATCTATTCTTAGGTAAATTGTATTGATAATGACCATTTAACCAATTTAGCCATTGATTCATTACAGAACAGGTAGGACGTATTAATTTGGAATGAAGCACTACTCCTTTCATTCCAACAGTTATTCCAAAAAGATTATCCCGAATTCGATCCGTAAGAAAAGGAGATGGTCCGTCATATTGAAAAAGAGATCTTACCTTATGCTTATACGAGTTAATAAATGGGTTTTGTGATAATTTGTAAAATACATATGCTTGTGACAAAGAGGATACGTCAAAAAAAATCTGCGAATTCGTCTTACTAATGGTATAAATTGACTTTTGTATAGTCGAACAAAAGTGAATTATACTTTGATTTGCTTTATGAATTATTTCTTCATTTGCTTTATTATTAGAAATGTATTTATTAATTTTTTCTTTTGTTGATTCAAGAAAAAGTTGTATATTGATCCTAGAAATATTAATGATACATAGAAAGATATCTATGTATGCTCTTTCAATGAAAAATTTTAAAAAATAATGTGATTTCCGGACTAATCGAACATTTTCTCTTTTTAATAGTTGCCAAATATTTTTTTGTAAGTCTAATCCTTTATTATTATAAGTTGCTTTGTTAGAACTAATATTGATCTCGGGGACTATAAATCCCTTTTTCTTGTCGTTTGGACTTTTGTCTATTTCATTTATGATTCTATTTATTCTATCATTCATATCTTTTATTTTTTCTTCTGTTGTTAATGAAGAATTTGTCCAATTAATAGATTGAAGTGAAATGGACGATTCGTAAATCATTTGATTACTCTTAGTAATTGTTGAATCTTTTTGAGTTTCACTCAATTCATATCTTTGTATCAATCCAAATAAAAATATTTTTTTGAGTTTTTCTATTATTTCTTTTACAAATAGAATCTTTTTGATGATCCATTTTGTTCTTTCGTTTTTAATTTTGAAACCTAGAAAATAATTCTTTTTCCGTTTTTGCATTCTTTTTCTGATTTCTTTAAAAATCATGTTAAAAAAATCAAATCCCTTTCGCGGAGAAGTAGTACCAAAAGGCAATTCGGTTTCTGTTCCCAAAATTGTTAAAAAGCAAAAATCCATTTTTGGCATTTTTTCATCCTTTTTCGACTTAGATTTGTGCCAAGGTTTCAGACGAAAAGGAAATAATATTTTTA